CTCCATGGGTATCTGATAACCATGTATGTAAAGGAATAATCGATAATTTGACAGCAAAAGCAATAAAAAATCCAATATAGAATATTATTTCTAATGCCAGAGGATACGATTGATTAACTAATGTTTCAAAATTTAATGTTGGTTCATTGGAACCATATAAACCAACACCCAGAGCTCCCAGCAATAGGAAAATGGAACCCCCTGCGGTATACAAAATAAACTTAGTAGCTGAATAGAGACGTTTCTTTCCCCCCCACATAGATAAAAGTAGATAAACAGGAATTAATTCTAATTCCCACATTATGAAAAAAAGTAAAAGGTCTCGGGACGAAAACGATCCTATTTGGCCACTGTACATTGCTAACATCATGAAATAGAATAATCGAGAATTTCGAGTAACCGGCCAAGCCGCTAACGTAGCTAAAGTAGTGATGAATCCCGTCAGTAAAATGGGCCCTATCGAAAGTCCATCTATTCCTAATCTCCAGTGAAAATCAAAAAAATTGATCCATTTATAATCTTCTGCCAGTTGGATTAATGGATCGTCTGGTTGGAAATGATAACAGAATGCGTAGGTTGTTATAAGGAGCTCTAGCATTGAAATACATACTGTATACCACCGGATAACCTTATTTCCTCTATGAGGAAGAAAGAAAATTAAAGAACCTGCAAATAGGGGCAAAACTACAATTGTAGTTAACCAAGGAAAATAATTCATGGTAAAGACAAGATACACTTGATCCAAAAAAAACCCGTACCCTAACTATAGTTAGGGTACGGGTTTTTGTCGGTAAAAAAAAATCCAAATAGAATGGATTCAAGTGGAGTTTTCTGAAACGTATCAATAAGCTAGACCCATACTGCGAGTTGTTTCAGGCCCTAGATAAACTCGAACACTTAAAAAATCGGTTGGACAGGCAGACTCACATCTCTTACAACCAACACAGTCCTCTGTTCTCGGAGCAGAGGCTATTTGTTTAGCCTTACATCCATCCCAAGGTATCATTTCTAATACATCCGTAGGACAAGCTCGTACGCATTGAGTACACCCTATACATGTATCATAAATCTTTACTGAATGTGACATTGAATCTATAATTTTTTTTTTAACTTCATTAAATTTCGATCTAGTTCTAGTTAAAGTAAATGAATCAAATATTCAAATACCAGACGAATCAATGATTTACCAGAATTTTTTAATTAATCTACTTCTGGATTGGATCGGCTTATTAGAAAATAAATAAAAAAAAGAAGTCCAAAATACTTTATATTTATTACATTTTTGAAAGTATGATTATACCTTAAGGTACCATACTTAGTAATGTAATTTGAATTGATGACTATTAAAATTTTAATTTCTATAATTCTAATATATCTATAATCCGAATATAATAGAATTAAAAAAAAACAACTACTTATTCAATAAATTCGATTGATCGATACGAGTTGATTTTCTGTTACAATAAATTGATGAAACAATAGCCAGTCCAATAGCAGCTTCAGCGGCTGCGATAGCTATAACAAAAATTGCGAAAATGTTTCCTTTTAATTGGCGACTATCAAAAAAATCAGAAAATGTTACAAAATTTAGATTAACCGCATTCAATAGAAGTTCAAGACACATAAGAGCCCGAACCAAATTTCGGCTCGTGGATAGTCCGTAGATTCCTATAGAAAATAAATAGGCACCCAAAACAAGTACATGTTCGAGCATCATTAACCAACTTCTTATCAATCTCGATTCTTTTCAATATGAACAATAATTAAACCGATTTTATTGACTAGAATATAAGAAGTTCGAATATAGGAGTTTAATTTAATTTAAGAATAAAAAAATAGTTTGTTTGTTAATAAATCTAACTATCTATAAAGTATTTCCGTTTTATGCATCAATTCGAATAAAATTGAATGGAAATGAATAGGATAAAATTTCATTTTTATTTGGATTGCTAGTTTTAAAAATAAATTATTGACTTATTGGCGAGCCACAGAAATTGCACCTATTAAAGCAACTAAAAGAATTATTGAAATGAGTTCAAATGGAAGAAAAAAATCTGTTGATAAATGAATTCCAATTTGTTGACTAGTATTTATCAAATCTTGTTCTAGAATCTGGTTTAATCTTGTAGTCCAAATAATCCCATACCATGACGTATTTAGAATAGTAATAATTAATGAAACAAAAAGACTTGTACAAACCAACGAAATAGCCCCATCCCCAACAGTCCAAAGATGAAAATCTTTGCCATATTCTGGCCCACTCATGAACATTACAGCAAATATTATTAAAACATTTATAGCTCCTACATAAATAAGGAGTTGTGCAGAAGCTACAAAATGCGAGTTTGCTAGAATATAAAATAAAGATATACAAACAAGAACCAATCCCAGTGAAAAGGCAGAAAAAATAGGATTGGTAAATAATACCACTCCGAGACCCCCTAATATAAGACCTGACCCCAGAAAGACTAAAAGAAAATCATGTATTGCTCCAGTTAAATCCATTATATGTAAAATAAGAGATAAAAAAATAGGAATTTTTCATGATCTTATTGACTTGGACAGGAAAAAAGAAGTTCATGCGCTACTAATTATTGCTAATTAAATGAAATCCTAATTTGATATACATATTAAAGTTATTGGACCCATCGCATTCTTTTTTTATCTGAAAGAGTCGTTCGAAACTAAAACTATTGGAAATCATTACAGTAAACAGATTTTCAATACAAATTAAGTTGTGATTTTCATCAATCAATAGAATAGTGAATAGAATAGTCGGGGTTTGTAATTTTTGACCAAAATAAAAAAATCAACTTTTTGAATTTAAATTTAAAATTAAATAAAAGAACCTTAGTAATTTCTTCCATCACAAGATTTCTCATTTGTTATGAGATTTCTCTTTTGTTTGAGGCGAATTCAAAATTGTTCGAATTGTGTAATCATCCGTTATTGATATTGGTAAACGACCCAGAGCAATTTGATTATAATTTAATTCGTGACGATCATAAGTAGAAAGCTCATATTCTTCAGTCATTGATAAACAATTTGTTGGGCAATACTCAACACAATTACCACAAAATATACAGATTCCGAAATCAATGCTGTAATTAAACAATCGTTTCTTTCGAATATCCGTTTCCAATTTCCAATCAACAGCAGGTAGATCTATAGGACATACACGAACACATACTTCACAAGCAATGCATTTATCAAATTCAAAGTGTATTCGACCACGAAAACGCTCCGATGTGATCAATTTTTCATAAGGGTATTGAATAGTTACGGGTAAACGGTTGGCATGAGATAGGGTAATCATAAAACTTTGACCAATGTACCTTGCCGCCCGTACTGCTTGTTGACCATAATTGATGAACCCAGTTACCATAGGGAACATATAGTAAATATCAATAATAAATTGGATTTTGTTTCTTTCTCTTGTTTGATACAAGTTGTGAATTGAATTTGAATATTTGAATTTGAATTATAGTGAATATCAAATATTCTATTCGATTTTTTTATATAAATTTATAATGAAAGGAGTTGGGAAGAAGTTGTTAATAATAGATTACCTAAAGAAATAGGTAAAAGAAATTTCCATCCAAGATTTAATAATTGGTCCATTCTCAGTCTAGGTAAAGTCCACCTTGTTGTGATAGGAATGAACAAGAACAAAAAAGTTTTCGCTAATGTAATGAAAATACCAATTGTTGTTCCAAAGACTCCATACGCTTTATTTATTTCCAAAAACTCAGGAATCAATATGTATGGAATAGAGAGATTCCAACCACCCAAGTAAAGAACTGTTACAAATAGTGAAGAGACTAGTAGATTTAAATAGGAAGCAACATAAAATAAACCAAATTTGATACCCGAATATTCGGTTTGATAACCTGCTACTAATTCTTCTTCTGCTTCTGGTAAATCAAAAGGCAATCTCTCGCATTCGGCTAGAGAAGAAATTATAAAAACAATAAACCCTATAGGTTGCCGCCACAAATTCCATCCCCAAAAACCATATTTTGACTGCGCCTCAACTATATCAACTGTACTTGAACTGTTAGATAATCATAGTCGATGATAAGATCACTCTTATCATCGCTATTCCAGAACCGTACATGAGATTTTCACCTCATACGGCTCCTCGAGAGCCATAAATAAATCTAGGGACTGATTAGATATTCTTTATTTAATCTTGATATACTTGTAGGATAGATAAAGTTAAAATCAATCGAAAGTTCCTGAATTAGACTAATGGAATTCTGTCTGCTATACTATAAAAAAAGTGCTTCGGAATTGATCTTATCCCTTACTTTAAGTTTAAGAATTTCAATTTTTTTATTGAGTAATAACTTAGATCCTTCAAAAAAAATACTCTTTATTACCAATATCAATAAATAGTTCACTTTTTTTTTCGATTCCGAAAAAAAAAGAATTAAACATTCATTATTTATGACATGACAAAAATTTCATTTCCATTAATATGGATATCAGATAAAAAAGATTTTTTTTGCAATTCCATACTTTCTTTTCGTTCCTTTACTTTACTTTTATATTAAACCTAAATAAAAGAAAGAAAGGGTAAAGGATTACTTCGTTACTGATAGTTATTCATATAATCGGTGGATAGGATCATACTCTGGATCGGAATTTCATTTTTGGGAGTACTACTTGATCGTTTCTACAAATTTAAAGCCCTAATTAGTATTTCTTTTATGTATAAAAGTCTCTTCGAATAACTTACATAATCTCTATTACGAATCCTTTGTGTACTTTTGTGTTCCTAATCATCCACTCATTTTTTCTCAATCTCTATGGTAATTCATGTATGGGAATACATACAAAAGATAGTAAAAGCTCCATAGAGTTGTTCTTTTCAACCCGCTTCAAGACATGATGACTTATTAACCAATCTTGGGGTAAAGAGTCTTGACTGCTTATGTTTATTTTCGTTTAACCCTTGTACATAGGAAATGAGATTCAATTTTTTTACTGCGAATTTCGAAGCTGTTTTCTTTCACTCATCTAACTATCTAGTTTAGTTTAGCAATCCGGGCTAGTGAATAAAAAAAGAAAGAAAGATATATCTATTTAATACGTTTAATTTTTATTCTTAGAAACCTAAAAAGAAATGGAGGAAGACTTATGTCTCAACGAATCACACGTAGAGATGTTGATAACACACATAGAGTTAATGGTATTTCATAACTAATTGATTGAGCAGCAGCCCGTAGACCACCTAAAAAGGAATATTTATTATTTGATCCATATCCTGACATAAGAAGTCCAATTGGAGCAATACTTGAAACGGCAATCCATAAAAAAACACCAATACTGAGATCGGCTAGAATAAGGCGATAGCCAAAAGGAATTACTGAATAACTTAGTAGAATTGATATGACTGCTATAGAGGGTCCGATACTAAATAAACGTGTATCCCCCCTAGATGGAAGAAGGTTCTCTTTCAAAAGTAATTTTATCCCGTCTGCTAGAGCTTGAAGAATTCCCAAAGGGCCGGCGTATTCAGGTCCAATACGTTGTTGTATACCTGCGGATATTTCTCTTTCTAACCACACAATTACTAGTACACCTGTTGTGATTCCCAATATGAGAATCAAAATAGGGACAAGCATCCATATAGTTTCATAAACCTCTTTTAAGGATTCTAATCTGGAAAAAGACTTGATAGCTTGTACTTCTGTTGTATCAATTATCATTTCAACGATCAACTTCTCCCATAATAATATCTATGCTACCTAGTATCGTCATAATATCAGCCAATTTCATTTTTTTAACTAACTGAGGAAGAATTTGCAAATTGATAAAACCCGGGGAACGAATTTTCCATCTCCAAGGAAAAACACTCTGGTCTCCTATCAAAAATATTCCCAATTCCCCCTTTGGGGCTTCGACTCTTACATAAAGTTCTTGTTTCGACAATTCAAAAGCAGGGGATGGCTTTTTACTAATGAATCGATATTCAAAATCATTCCATTCAGGATATTTTATTCTATTAAAGCGTCGGATTTCTAAATTCTCATAGGGACCCCCTGGAATTCCTTCTAGAGCCTGTTGAATAATTTTGATGGATTCTGCCATTTCACCGATTCGTATTAAATAACGAGCTAATGAATCTCCTTCTTTTTGCCATTGGACTTCCCAATCAAATTCGTCGTAACACTCATAATGATCAACTTTACGAAGATCCCATTGTATTCCGGAAGCTCGTAGCATTGGTCCCGATAAACCCCAATTTATTGCCTCTTCTCCACCAATAATGCCCACTCCTTCAACTCGTTCTAAAAAAATAGGATTTCGTGTAATAAGTTTTTGGTATTCAGCAATCCCTGTTAAAAAATAATCACAAAAATCTAAACATTTATCTATCCATCCATAAGGTAGGTCGGCAGCTACTCCGCCGATACGAAAATAATTATGCATCATTCTCATACCGGTGGCAGCTTCGAATAAATCATATACCAATTCTCTTTCTCTGAAAATATAGAAGAAGGGGGTCTGCGCGCCAATATCTGCCATAAAAGGGCCGAGCCATAACAAATGAGAAGCTATACGACTTAACTCCAGCATAATCACTCTGATATAGCTAGCCCTCTTAGGTACTTGAATATTTCCCAATTGTTCTGGCCCATTTACCGTTATTGCTTCGGTGAACATAGTGGCTAAATAATCCCAACGTGTTACATAAGGCAGATATTGTATAATTGTTCGGTTTTCCGCAATTTTTTCCATCCCTCTGTGTAAATAACCCAATATTGGTTCACAGTCAATAACATCTTCACCGTCTAAAGTAAGGATAAGTCGGAGAACGCCATGCATGGATGGATGGTGAGGACCCATATTGACTATCATGAGGTCTTTTCTTGTAGTTGGTACAGCCATAGGTTTTCCCCGATTCATTATTCAGTTTTCCATGAATTGCTGAAAACAAAAAGAAGTTCATCAAAATTCAAGATCTAATAAATCAAATAATTCAAAACGACTCTTCAAATTAACGTGTTTTTATTTTAGCTTTCGAATGTTCAATTGACTGATTAATTCTTTATAGCGTACTCCATCTTTTTTTAACAAATAAGCCAGTAGTCGTTGCCGTTTTCCTAGAATTTTTCGTAGACCTCTCTGAGATGAATAGTCTTTTTTGTGCAATTCCAAATGTGAAGTAAGTCTTCCTATCTTATTGCTAAAACGGAATACTTGAAATTCAACGGACCCCCTGTTTTCTTCTTTTTCTTCATGCGAAATAACAGATATGAATGATTTTTTTGTCATAAAATTTAAAACTTCTTTTTTTTTTTTACCAAATATGGAATTTTGCCGATCAGTAATAATAATGCCAGCTATTTTTATCTGGTACACATAATAATCAGAATTTTCTTTATTCATTTTGATAAAATGAATAAAGAAAATTCTGTTGATTCATTTCTGGATCTAATTGATACGTTATCGAATTAGTATCATGTATCGAAATTGGACGCTAAGACAAGGCGCGTGCGCATCTATTTATCTACTAGACGATAAGGAATATATAAGATAAATGTATCATAAATGAGTTTTTAATCGTGGATACATACGTATTCTTAACATACTAAAACGACTGCCGTTATTAGTATGGATACAATAACGATTCATACAAGCTAAATCTTCTAATCGATAATTCGGCCAAAGAAAGGATTTGAATTTGATAAGTTTCTTTTTATCTCGATCAAGATCTTTGCTTTTATCAAAAAATTGACTACCGTTTTTTACCCTATTCCCATTGTAAAATACTGGGTTTTTATCCACAACTTTATTATTCCTTGGGTTGAAACAAGTTAGAATTCCCAATTCTCGACGACGTCTAGGTAATAAAATATTTTCAAGAATAAGCAAATCAGAATTGTTTTTGTCTATGTATCTGTATATTTTTTGATTAATTTTGTGTCTACTCCTATGAGCCCGTGAAATACCTATCATTTGATACATAAGAAAATTCCCATTATTTATAGACATAGACGCTGGATATCCTTCAATAATTAATATTCCTTTTTGTAAAAATTTTGATAAAGATGTAGGAGGCTCCTCCTCCGGCAACGGAGGAAGAGCAGGGGTACCTCCACCCGTCTGCCTTCTCATATTAGCATTACGCCAAGTTCTATAAAACGTATACCCATCTCCGGTATACATACGAGTACGAAGCTTAAGTGAAGGATACGAATGTCTAGGAGGCTTATACGACGGCAATTCAATATCTTTTTCTTCAGCTTTTTCTTCAGCTTTTTTTTTCAGCTTTTTTTTTCTATTTTTTTATATAATTCCCGAAGTTTTTTAGATGCTTCCTCAGATTTATTATTGAATTCCTGAAAGTCATTATATAATTCCCGAAGTATATTATATAATTCCTGAAATTTTTTATATAATTCCTGAAGTTTACCATAGAATTCCCTTTTATGTAATTCCCAAAGTTTTTTATGTAATTCCCAAAGTTCTTTATATGATTCCCAAAGTTTTATATATAATCCCTTTTTATATAATTCCTGCTGTTTTTTATATGATTCCCGAAGTTTATTTCTGCGTAATTTCTTCTTATTATACTTTCAATAAAGGGAATATAATATATTTTCTAAGAATTGCCTGGGCGCCTAGAAGCGCAGCCCTTAGTGGTTGACCGTACGTATACTCCTCCTCCCAGGCTCTTTCGGCCTACATTATTTGTTCGTCTATTTTTTCCCTTTCGGTCGGTTCGTTTTCCAATTCTTCTATAGTAAGAAGGACATCTTCGAAAGAAGAGTAATAAACCAAACGTTCAAATTCTGAGATTTTTCCCGTATACTCTAGAAAAATTCCTCTAATAAACTCGCAATACTTAAGAAAAGTATAAAACAAAGAATCTATTCTGTTTGTAAAAAATCTGGAATGTGGTTTTTCTAGATATATTGACCAAACACTCGTTTTACATTTTTGAACACGCATGGAACCTTTGATCCTAAATTCTGCTATAATTATCGCGTCGGGTCTACATTTTTCTAGGTACCTTTCATTATTTTTTATAAGTTGAGCTTCGAGTGGAAGAAAGAAGAGGCCAGTTAATCTTTTGAAGGGTGTGGGTGCAGGTGGCTTTTTGGGGTGTCCCCGAGAGGATCCCCTTAAGAGGGGTTCAGATGTTTTTTGGAAATATTGTATTTTATCTTGTTTTTTATCGGCTAATCGAGTTTTTTTTTCCAATACATTTATCTCTTTAAGCCCTTTTCTGTCTAAAACTGCAATTTTTTTAGAAAATTCAGTGCTTAAGCTGTTCTTTTTTTGTTCATTGGTACGAATCCCATAATTGTACAGTTCATCAGATGATAATTTTTCTGTTGTAGACAAAGAAGTATTTTTTTGTATCATTCCCGAGAAAGCGGCTAAACTAGGTGGATGTGAAAAATAAATTCTTTTTTTTCCATCATTTTGATCAGAAGTTGGGATTTTTTTATAGAATGCTTCTTTAAAAACTTTAAAAACTTTAAAAAGTTTAAAAAGGGGAGGAGAAGGCTCTTCCTTGGTAAATTCCCCTTCTTTCGCTAGGCCTATTCTATAAAAATATTCTTCAGCTTTTTTTCGATCTATTTCCACTTCGGCTTCTTTCGGTTTATAAGTCAAAATAGGTAACGGCATTTTGTTAAAAATGAGTAGACATGTAAAAAATACGAGAATACCACCGATTAGACCAAAAGAATTTCTCAAATCGAAGATCAAATTCTGATAAAATCGAAACACATAGAAAAGGTACTTTTTAGGTCGAATGGGCTTAGCCGATCTAACCAAATAATTTTGCTGTATCCATACTAATACGAATCTAACCGATTTCATGAATAAAATGTGACCAATTAACCAACCAACAAAACTACTTGTTAAAAATAATATCTTGTTGTTGTATCGAAACATATAAACGTTGAGTAATCTGAAAAACATTGTACTTGGGAAAAAAAGGAAAAAAAAGAAATGGCTCAATAATTGAAAAAAGAGATTATTCAGGAATATACATTGAATGCTGAGATTACGCGTACGCATTGAATTTTTGCGAGTAGATTTTTCATCAACAAAAAAGTCTTCGTAACTGTACCACATGTAATGAAGGTAAAGATAAGGTACAGTTATGAAAGTTATTGTACGAGGCCTACTCAATACTAGACGCGGAGGCCTATAATAGATCGATATGAACATCAGGAGTTGTCCTATCATAATACCAGTTGATACGGCTACCTCCTTCTCGATTGCTTCTTCTTCTCCTTCTTCTATAACCTGAAAATGAGCTTGGAAAAGTAAGAGATAAGAAGGGCCTATGGATAATGTGGTCAGAAATCCATAATAGAGTCCGACCACAACGACCGAATTCATTAGCTTCATAGCTAGAGATGCGGAATTGCCTAGTAGAAAAGACGGATAAATCATATAAAACTCCTTTTTTTGTTGTTTAAAATTTTTTGATTCCTACTATAACTATAGTAGAATCGTTTTACTTTAGTTTACTATAAGATGCATCATCGTTCCAATTTGTTATAAGATTTTTTTGGGTTAGGCCGACTTCTATTGTTCGTATTTCGATTGTTCGTATTCGACGAAGATTTTTTTTATTTTTTTTTTCTATAAACAAAGTTGAATTCCCGGAATAAAGAGATTTTGCTATTGAAAAAGCTTTTAACGCTGCCCAATATCCCTTTTTTTTCCAAAAATTTTTACGAATATGCTTTTTGGAAATAGAAGTACGTTTTTTTGGAACTGCCATTTAAAATGGATTACTCATTGTTGTAGTTGGATGTGAAAAACATCTATTGGTCAAACGAATCTTTGTTTACTATATAATTAATTAATTATCCATGTATTTTTTAGATTCTATACCATACAGGGCCTTTTAGTCAAATTTTTCATTATAGAAAAGCATAATCTAACTAAAAATATATGAAATATATATATATATATATATTAAAATTCCCTAAAATATTCAATTAGGAGAAACAAAATTTTCTATGGAGTATAATATTTATTTATAATTTAAAATACTTCGTGCGAAATTGATGAATAAATTTAATAAAAATTAAATAATTAATCAAAATTTCTACTTATACTTAAGATCTCTATATATTTTGTATATTTTTGCTGTATTTCATTTAATTTACATGTGCATATTAAGCCACATCGAAAAATTTAAGTTAGCAAATCTTAATTGAAAAGCTTGAATTTTTTCTTTTTTTTTCGAAAATCTAAATAAATCGAATTTCCAATTTTCAAATTGAAATGATATCCATAATTTAATCCCATAAATTAATTTGTTTAAAGAATCCATAATTTGAGACATTTTAGTGATTTTTTTTTTATTCTATGTTATGGTAAAGTAGTAAAGTAAAGTAAAGTAAGAGGTATCATATCCTTTTTTTCTATAAACTATATAAAATATATAACTATAAAAAAAAAAAGAATATTTTTCTATGTTTTTTTGTTTTTCGTTTGGAACGGAAGACAATCAAATAATTTTTCGTAAAACCAGTTAATAATTATGAATAAACTACTGAATAAACTTATTAAAATAACTAGTTCCTAGTTTTTTGTATTACTTATTTTTTTATTAGATTGTTTATTAGATTTTTAGTAGATCTTCTGATTCATACTATTTTTTAGTCTAATTTTTTTATCTTTATTATATATATTATAAATAACTTAACTGTAAATGAAAGTAGAATTTTTTTTGATTCCTACTTCAGAGACTTCAACATTTTACATTTACTTAAATAATTAAGGATTTACTTTTACTAATACTAACAAATTAATTATTTGACCAATTAGAACTTCTTGGTTTGAATATTAAAATAAAAAATGTTTAATAATATTAATTAAAAATTTTATTTAATATAAAATAGTAAATTAACAAATTCTATTTTTTTAAGTTATGTAAAATAAAAACTTGATTTTTTTTATTGGCTTCTTTCAATTCAAAAGAGGCAAGAACCGGCGAATCGTAAACAAAAAATAAAATTTAAATAAAAAATTTAGATATTTGATTATGGAACATATATACCAATATGCATGGATCATACCCTTCACTCCACTTCCGGTTCCTTTGTTAATAGGAGTGGGACTTCTCCTTTTTCCGACGACAACAAAAAATCTTCGGCGTATTTGGGCTTTTTCTAGTATTTTGTTGTTAAGTATAGTTATGATTTTCTCGATGAAGCTGTCTATTCAGCAAATAAATAGCAATTCTATTTATCAATATGTATGGTCTTGGACTATTAATAATGATTTTTCTTTAGAATTCGGCTACTTGATCGATCCACTTACCTCTATTATGTCAATGTTAATTACTACTGTTGCAATTCTAGTTCTTGTTTATAGTGATAATTATATGTCTCATGATCGGGGATATTTGAGATTTTTTGCTTATATGAGTTTTTTCAATACTTCCATGCTGGGATTAGTTACTAGTTCAAATTTGATACAAATTTATATTTTTTGGGAATTAGTTGGAATGT